AGCAAGAATTAAAAGAACCTAATGGATTCATAAATAGAATATGTATTTTATCCATATCAAAAGGTTCCCTGTAAGAACAAAAACCCGTTTCTTAAATACTCCTTTTCGAAGTTGTAATTATCTACCGAAAGAAAGGAATTTAGCTCTTACAAATAAATGCTCAACACCCAAGTAGGCTTACAAATTTGGTCATGATCGAATGCTTTTTGGGTCGTCTCATACCTTGTGATTGGTTTTTATCTCCAAAATATTTGGAGATTTTGGCTTTCTATAAAATGTAGAATTACATATATTACAAATAAAGAAAGGGTTCACTTTTTACTAATATAGTCCAGTCTTGTTCTTTAGATCCCTTGTTTCACTCCGATAGTATCATAGATCAAGTCAATGCAGAGGAAATGAATGCATTTCAATACTATTATTAGTAAAATATATTAATAGAATAAAAATCGGGATTATATCGTGCAAAATCACAAATTTGACTGGATCTTACGGAGCCTGTTCATGCATGACATGATTTAGGGTTGATCATAGAATCGATTCTCTTCAAACGAACCAGCCTATTTTCTGTATATCTCTGTATAGGATTTACTTATATGGCGGTTGGGCAAAAGACACATTGGATTATGAATTTCAATGTGGCAGAAAGTAAGATATACCTGCATGGCCTAATCAATAGTTCAAGTCACACACTCCCATAATCCATTTTCATTTCCGAGAATTACCTTCAACCAGTGATTTTATGTTAAATAACTAAATACAAGGAATTGAAGGAAAATATCTAAATACATAGATTATTTTTTTAAATAATCCATACATGTAGCAATGAAATAACGTTGTTCTTCCACCAAGTGATAAATGATTGATTAAAAAAAAAAGTTATAATATAACTTTTCTATTCTATAAAGGCCCAGAAATACCCTGTTTACGTATCATTAGAAAGTGCATTAACATAAATACAGCAGTAAGAAGAGGCAATACAAAAGTGTGTAAACTATAAAAACGAGTCAAGGTGGATTGTCCCACACTAGCACTTCCACGCAATAACTCTACCAAAGGCGATCCTATTACAGGAATAGCGTCCGGTACACCTGTTACAATTTTGACTGCCCAATATCCAATTTGGTCCCGAGGTAAGGAATAACCAGTTACACCAAAAGACGCGGTCAATACAGCCAGAACCACGCCTGTAACCCAAGTCAATTCGCGAGGTTTTTTAAACCCACCGGTGAGATACACACGAAATACATGCAGAATCATCATTAGAACCATCATACTTGCCGACCAACGATGAACTGATCGTATTAACCAACCAAAGTTAACTTCAGTCATTATATATTGAACAGAAGCAAAAGCGTCAGTAACAGTTGGACGGTAGTAAAAAGTCATAGCAAAACCTGTAGCTACTTGTACTAAAAAACAAGTAAGCGTAATTCCTCCTAGACAATAAAATATGTTGACATGAGGAGGAACATATTTACTAGTTATATCATCCGCAATCGCCTGAATCTCGAGACGTTCTTCGAACCAATCATATACTTTATTGAGATAGGTAACCTGCGAACCCCCCCTAAGAACTGTATATGAGACTTTCATCTCGTACAGCTCAACCAGACATACCCAAATACTGATAAAAATTAAAAGGAATTAAGGAATTATAGAATAGAAAGTCGAAAACCTCTTAATCCCATATATATATTTTTTTCGTAAGATAGGAAGAATAAAAATCCGCGAATTCTTCTTTATGGTGATAATGCCAAAATATCAAGTCGGCTCATTCGTCGTTCTCTTGATTGTCTCTACAGGCCTCTTGAATCTTCTCTTTATCCTTTTTTTGTTTGATTTGTTATTTTTTTATTTGTGTATAATGAAACCTTTTGCTTTTTTTATCATTGATCGGAATTTCTCTTGTTAAGACCCTATGAATCATTTGAAACCTCAGATTCATACTAGAACCACGATGATTCGATAAAACCCTAAAGCTAAGTACAAAGATTTCTTGAGTAAGAACCCTTGGATCATCACTTATTTAATCAATAAGATAGGTATTATGACTAATAATACAAAAAAATTTGTCTGTTGATTCCACAAAATAGGCATACAAAGGAGTTTGAAATAAAAAAAATCTTTCGATTTAGAACTCCTAATTTTTTTTTTGAAAAGCCAATTTTTTTGAATCCGATCTCGAGGTTTGAATCTTAAATATGAATCATAGTTTAAATATTTCTTGCTCTTTTTCAGCTATTCCGTGTTTCAGATACCAAAAAAATATCCGACGAGGTAGAACCATCTTTATCAGGATAAGATGACAGACTCATTTTCTGTATTATCAATAGGATCAATTACAACAAGTCACACACTCATATTACGGAAATACAGAAAGAAATTCCACGATCGAACTACCAAAAGGGGAATTAGAAATTTAAATTGGAGCCCTAAAAATTCACTTTGTATTGAAAAACTAGAACTTCCCAGTTTTTTTTGATTTCATTTTCTTGTGGATTTAATTCATTGAAATTCCATCCAATAAAACGGAAGAATTATAAATTTCTAAAATGATAGATAAGAATACTGCAAATAAAGCCATCGCAACTCCCATCAAAGGAGTAGTTCCCCACCCAGGAGCTACTTTACCATATTCCGAGTTCAATGGTTTCAATAAAGCCCCTACGGTAGTAGGTTTTGGACGCGATCTAGAACTACTCTCAACGGTTTGTGTAGCCATAAATCCGATTATATTCATTGAGATCTGTTGACTTTGTATACCATTCCGTTGTAAATAAATGATTTTATCATAGATCCATCGTGGTCTTAAATTTATATAATAATGGAAACAGCAACCCTAGTCGCCATCTTTATATCTGGTTTACTTGTAAGTTTTACTGGGTATGCTTTATATACCGCTTTTGGGCAACCCTCTCAACAATTAAGAGATCCCTTCGAGGAACACGGAGACTAGTTGAAGTAATGAGCCTTCCTATATAGGAAGGCTCATTACTTCAATTAAGATAATGAAAAATAATTTCACTTTTTAGTTGTAATTTTAGGAGGTTCCCGAAAAAAAATAGCGAAAAAAATTATTCCTAGAGTAGAGACTAATAGAAATGTATAAACCAATGCTTCCATAGATTCAATTGTGGTTTACAATTATAGCTTCCATACCTGTTTACTTGGGATTATTTTCCCGATAATGAGAAAAAAGAAAGAGTAAAAAAAGGACAGTGATTTAAATCAAGATTGCTCAAGTATCCTATGTGAAATCACAAAAAAAAAAATAGATGCAAAAAATAATAAAGGAATATTATATTAAACTCTTCTTGTAGTTGGGTCTCCAATTTTTTGGAATGCGCCAAATTCTACTTGAAGATCCAAATCAGGGTCAATACCAGCAAAAACATCTCTGAACAAGGTTCTAGACCCATGCCAAATGTGTCCGAAGAAGAAGAGTAGGGCAAAGGAAGCATGCCCAAAAGTAAACCAACCCCTCGGGCTACTACGAAAAACACCATCAGATTTCAAAGTAGCACGGTCTAATTCGAAAATTTCACCTAATTGAGCACGCCTAGCATATTTTTTCACAGTAGCAGGATCACTATAGCTGACTCCATTAAGTTCACCGCCATAAAACTCAACAGTTACACCTACTTGTTCAACGCTGTACTTGGATTCTGCTCTTCTAAAAGGAACGTCAGCTCGAACAATTCCGTCCCCGTCTATCAAAACGACCGGAAAGGTTTCAAAAAAAGTAGGCATACGGCGTACAAAGAGTTCGCGTCCTTCTTTATCTCTAAAAATGGGGTGTCCTAACCATCCAACAGCTATTCCATCGCCGTTGTCCATTGAGCCTGCTCTAAATAATCCTCCTTTCGCTGGATTATTACCAATGTAATCATAAAAAGCTAACTTTTCCGGAATTTTGGACCAAGCCTCTGATAAACTTTGATTTTCGGCTAGCCCAGCACTTATCCGTCGGTATATTTCTTGCTGAAAGTATCCCTGATCCCATTGATAACGGGTAGGGCCAAATAATTCAATCGGGGTAGTTGCTGAACCATACCACATAGTTCCGGCAACAACAAAAGCTGCAAAAAAGACAGCAGCGATACTACTAGAAAGAACTGTTTCAATATTACCCATACGTAATCCTTTGTATAGACGCTGAGGCGGACGGACACTAAGATGGAATAGACCCGCTAATATGCCTAATGCCCCTGCAGCAATATGATGAGAGGCTATTCCTCCTGGAACAAAAGGGTCAAAACCTTCCACGCCCCATGCTGGACTTACAGGTTGGACTTTTCCAGTTAGTCCATAAGGATCGGACACCCATATTCCGGGACCGTACAAGCCTGTTACATGAAATGCACCAAAACCAAAACAAGCCACCCCGGACAGAAATAAATGAATTCCAAAAATCTTAGGCAAATCCAAAGAAGGTTTTCCTGTACGTTCATCACAAAATATTTCTAGATCCCAATACACCCAATGCCAAATAGCTGCCAAAAAGCATAAGCCAGAAAACACAATATGCGCTCCAGCCACACCTTCGTAACTCCAAATGCCAGGATCCGTTATAGTCCCCCCTGTAATACTCCAACCGCCCCATGAATTGGTTATTCCTAAACGGGTCATGAAAGGTATAACGAACATACCCTGTCTCCACATTGGATCAAGAACGGGGTCAGAGGGATCAAAAACTGCTAATTCATATAGAGCCATCGAACCCGCCCAACCAGCAACCAGAGCTGTATGCATGATATGGACAGAAATCAACCGGCCGGGATCATTCAATACGACGGTATGAACACGATACCAAGGCAAACCCATGGAAATACCTCTTTATCAAAGAAAAATGACACTATGTAACTTTATTGCATTGGAAAAGACTATGACTGTGCAATGGATCCCTTTTGTTCAATGGATTATCTCGGAACAAGGGTTAATATTTGTTCTATTTTATTGGTAATATATGGAATAATTATGTTTGTAGGAACAAAGAGAAACAAATCTATTCTATACCCGATAAGTAGCAATACGCAATGGGGGTTGATACTCTCTTTTATCAGTAAATGTTTTCATACTTGTTCATTATTGGAAGGCTATATTGGTAAAACTTTTCGCCTAAACTAACCCTTTCTAATCTATGCAGAAAATATAAAAAATAGATGATATTATAAAAACAATAATCTTAATTATAATTATTACGTTTCCACATCAAAGTGAAATAGAGTATCTAATTTTTATTTTTTCTTTCATTTAATGCCTATTGGTGTTCCAAAAGTTCCCTTTCGAAGTCCTGGAGAGGAAGATGCATCTTGGGTTGACGTATAGTGCGACTTGTCAGATATATTGGGTCATATGGGATTTCCCCGTTCTCTCTCCCGATTGAGGTATCCCCCCTTTCGCCCAAGAAAGATTGATTTAATCAGCTAAAATTTGGAGCGTGAAATGCAATTAGATTCATTCTTTAGTTTTTTTATAGGGGGATTCGTATTAATATTATCAACTAGAATAATTTATGGTTGGCTCGATTGGACCAAAAAAATGAAGTATCCAGGCTCCGTTTATAAAAACCCCAACTCCAATTAAAAAATATATTGCAGGTTACTGCTTGTATTATAATTCCACGGTTTATTTCCTTTAACTCTTAAAATAAAAGATTTTAAAGAAATAAAAAAAGGGGGAATTTTATAACAAAAAGAGGTATTGGAAACATTTGTCCTATATGTGCAAATCGAAATCGGGCAGATCTTTACCCGGAGTAGAGCATAAACCTAAAAAAAAAAAAAAAGACCCACTAACGAACAAGAAAATGACATCGTGATTTGGATTGGATCTCGATGATATGATACATCAATGAGAAGTAAGTTCGTTAAGTTTAGTAAATTATTATTTTTTTTTTTTTCGATTTTAGTCAAATTTTATTCTATTTTAATTCTAGAAATATTCTTCTATTATTATATATTATATTTACTATTTATATGGGTAATTAGAGCATTTCGGGAAAGAAGAAAAAAAGTAATCTTTTTTGAAAAATCGAAAAGGAGACTCTTGATTATTCATTATAAGTTGGAACGATTTATCTGAAAAATAAAAAAGGATTATAGAATCTACACATTGATTTTTTTTCACAATTTTATTTGAACCGTATGCATCAAAAGGTGCATGTACGGTTCCTAAGGGATAGACTTTTACCCTAATCAACCGACTTTATCGAGAAAGATTACTTTTTTTAGGGCAAGAAGTCGATAGCGAGATCTCAAATCAACTTATTGGTCTTATGGTATATCTCAGTATCGAAGATGATACCAAGGATTTGTTTTTGTTTATAAATTCTCCCGGCGGATGGGTAATACCCGGAATAGCTATTTATGATACCATGCAATTTGTTCGGCCAGATGTACATACAATATGCATGGGGTTAGCTGCTTCAATGGGATCTTTTATTCTAGTCGGAGGAGAAATTACCAAACGTTTAGCATTCCCTCACGCTTGGCGCCGATGAGTTTTTTATTTGCAAGAAAAAAGAAGACTATGCCTTCACCATATGAAATATTAAGTAATAATAGCATGGCACTTTGAATTCGATATGAGATATTTTTTCTTTATTTTCTTTTCAAAACCTTCAATTATGTATCGAAAGAGCAGTATGAGATGAAGAGTATTCCCGATTTTTTTTTCTATTCCTATCGGGAGTCCATTTCAGCGTCACAAATTTTTTTTTCATAAAAAAAAAGACTCTATTTAAGTTGTGTTTGAAAGAGTACAAAAAAAATTTCTTCCGTATTTTTCGGATCAAAAAAAAACTTTGGGATTGCTGAACTAAAGACGAAAAAAATATATAAAGCAACGGAACCATCATAGTATTTTTGAGATACTACGAAAAGAAGGGTGGTAATTGGATAATTTACTGATTTGGATCTGATCAATTCGAGATTTTTTTCTTTATTCAACGGAAAATAAAAGTAAATTCCATTGTATAGCCGTATGCAACGAGAAAAAGATGCACGTACGGTTATTTAATTATTATTCTGTATTTTTTCTTTTCAACGCATTGCGCGAGATAGAAGAACCTTTTTTATAGTATATCATCAGGGTAATGATTCATCAACCCGCGAGCTCTTTTTATGAGGCCCAAACGGGAGAATTTATCCTGGAAGCGGAAGAACTTTTGAAATTGCGCGAAACCCTCACAAGGGTTTATGTACAAAGAACGGGCAAACCCTTATGGGTTGTATCCGAAGATATGGAAAGGGATGTTTTTATGTCAGCAACAGAAGCCCAAGCTTATGGAATTGTTGATCTTGTAGCGGTCGAATAAAAGAAATCAAAATAGTTTTAAACATTTGAAATTTTAGCTTGTTACTAGATTTAACATTCTATTATGAGTTTAATATTATTCTATTAACTATAAATACATTCGGTTAGGATTGATCTAAACCAGCCTATATATGTAAATGATTTAGCATGCCAACTATTAAACAACTTATTAGAAACACAAGACAGCCAATCAGAAATGTCACGAAATCCCCCGCTCTTCGGGGATGCCCTCAACGCAGAGGAACATGTACTAGGGTGTATGTGTGACTCGTTCAGATTATGAGCTGGAAGAAAAGCAAATGAAAGGGAATAATTTTTCTGGTATCAATGATCAGTACTGGTGAATAGTATAAAAGAAACTCCAGTCACTAGCTAAAATGAAAAAAAAAACCTATTCATATATTGGGTATGAAATTTATGGTTTCTTTTGGTATAAATCAAATCGGATTTAAGATAAGAAAAAATTTCCTATTGGTAGCGAATGTTATCCATTTAGCAGGAAATCTTATTTTAAGAGCAAAAAAATCGGCTCCCATTTTTGCAAGAACGGACTAATAGGGTCAGATAACCAGCTAACCCTCAAAATTAAATACCGTTACTGTCTAGGTGGATCTCAGTGTGAAAGACCTATTACTGAATAATTCATGGGTAGAGCCGAAAAGTTTGAACTGTACAAGTTATCAATAAGATTCCGTAAATTTAGGAATTAAGGAAAGGGCTCCGGTGTATAGAGAGGACCTCACCGTTTTAAAAGTAACCATAGAAACGAAGGAACCCGCTATTTTGTTAATCATCTATATTTAACTTTATTTTGCATTTTTGGTACATTAATACAATTTCTGATTTTTTTTCTTGTTTCAAGGAGAAATGTCAAAAAAAAAAAATAGTGGTTGGGAAGGTTATAGTAGCAAAAGCCATTGGAATTTTTATTTTATACATTGGAAAAATCAGTTTTGTTATTAATAGACCAGAGGAAGAAAAGAATAACTCAAAGAAAGAAAATCAATCAGTTATTCATCAAAGTTTCAATTATTCAATGACTAGAGTTAAACGGGGATATATAGCACAAAGACGCAGAAAAAAAATTCGTTTATTTGTATCAAGCTTTAGAGGGGCTCATTCAAGACTTACTCGAACTATTGCTCAACAGAAAATAAGAGCTTTGGTTTCATCTCATCGGGATAGAGATAGGCAAAAGAGAGATTTTCGCCGTTTGTGGATCACTCGGATAAACGCAGTAATTCGCGAAAGGGGGGTATACTATAATTATAGTAAATTTATACATGATCTGTACAAGAAAAAGTTGCTTCTTAATCGTAAAATACTTGCACAAATAGCTATATTAAATAGGAACTGTATTTATATGATTTTCAATGAAATCATAAAAAAAGAAGATTGGAAAAAAGAATACCTCGAAACAATTTAAATGAAGTTCCCCGGAGTTTATTCTCCGGGAATATAGAGTAGAAATTAATCTGATAAAATACGACAAAGATAAATAAATAAAAATCAACAAATCCATTCAAAAAAAAAAAAAGTCCCAAATTTTAGATTATCTTACGACGTGACAATCAAATCTAGTTTCTTCCAGATTGTAGTATTTTTTTTAGAACAAAACTGCAATCAATGCTTGAATTCAGATTCCAGTTTTGATTCAATTATCAATTAAATAAAGAATAAGTCTATTATTTATTTTTGGTTCTAAAACTAGCAATTCTAGTAGTCGACTCGGTTCTTTCAAATTGTTTCTCATTATTAAGAAAAGGTAACAAAGATAAAATACGAGCTTGTTTTATAGCAATAGTAATTAATCGTTGTTGTTTCAAGGTCAATCTATTCACTCGCCTAGATAAAATTTTTCCTTGTTCACTAATAAATCGACTAATTAAACTCATATTTCTATAATCAATTCGATCCCCCGATTGGATCGGGGGCAAACGCCTACGAAAAGATCGCTTGGATTTAATAAAGGGTCGCTTGGATTTATCCATAGTTTGTTTAGTTTATTCCTTATACATAATTGAAAATCCTATTTCTTAATTAGAATTTTTTTAGGTCCAGCCAAAATAGGATTTGATTTGTTTATTTCTATTTTTTTCTATATATATATTATTATATAATAATATGAAATATTTATCATAATATACATATATACAGAATATATACATAATACATAAATACTTTTTCTATTAAATAATAAATAATAACCTAGGAGAATTGTTTTGTTCCCTTACTTGAAAGGATAATAAATAGATGTTCAGCTCGATCTATTTCTTAATTTCTCCATGAATTGTATGTTTATAACAATAGGGACAGAATTTTCGCAATTCCAACCGACTGGGCGTATTGTGTCGATTCTTTTGAGTAATATATCTGGAAACGCCCCTTGATAACCTATTAACACTTTTTCGAACACAGCCAGTACATTCCAAAATAACTTTTACTCGGACATCTTTACCCTTAGCCATGAGCCTCCTTTGGATATTTGATTCAAGCAACTTTTCTACTTTTCTTCAAGAAAGGAAAAGAAAAAAAAATAGAAAAGTTGCAAAAATAGAAGTTGCGAAATATTTTGTTGAAATCAATTGAGTAATAAAATAATAGAAATAATATATAAGTAAAGAAATACTAGGTAATCAAATTCAAAGGGTTTATAACTAGAATTGCAAATCACAGTATTTTATTTATCTTGTATAATACGCTTACCCTAGAACCACATTTTCATTTCTACTCAAACCTGAAGCCAAGTTTTGATGAAGTTGATTCCACCTTTCTTCTTTATTTATTATTAAACTAATCCTATTTCTTTTTTTTTTATAATAAAAAAAAAAGAGGGGAGGATTTAGTCACAGATAGTCCATTCTATCTATAATCTTCGTTACCCCCCTCTCATATCAATAAATGGAATCAAAAAAAAGGGAATGTCAACGCATCTGGAAAAAAACGATTGATTTCTATTAATAAACCGGCTAAAGCCCCAAACCATAAAGTACTTAATACCGGTGCCACGGAAAGATATGTTTTGAAATCTCGCATTGAAAATCCTCCTTTTTCATTTCTTTAATATAGAAAATATTTAATATATAAAAAAAAAAATAATACATATCTAATCTATGATTCGATGTATATAGTTAAAGACTACTTGTGGTTGTACACGAAATCCCTAAGCTAAGTAAACAAAATCTACATTAAAATGGACTTAACTTACTTATAGTAGATAAGATATTTTTTTAAGAAAAATAATAACATTACGGAAAAGTTTAGTTTACGACAGGTTTTTCATATACCAAAATATACAAATTCTTTTTATTATACCTTATATGAGAAGAGACCAAAAAGAAAAGGAAACAGCAGAGCAAATTCAATTATGAATTTAATTGGGAAATCGGGATGTGGAAAACAAGACGAGGATTCTTTACAATTACATTATAAAACCCAATTGAATTGAAAGGGATGTAGCGCAGCTTGGTAGCGCGTTTGTTTTGGGTACAAAATGTCACGGGTTCAAATCCTGTCATCCCTACCTAATTACTTTTACTCTAAGAAGTAAGAAGGAATTAATTGAAATTTTGATTCAGACGTAATTTTTCACTTTGTTTATGCTACTCTATATGATAGATAGGATATCCATGCAGAATGTAGATAGAGTTTTGAGTTAAAAAAAAACCTTTCTTTGCAGTCTTATCTATTGTGATAAGAAAGCGCTCTTAGTTCAGTTCGGTAGAACGCGGGTCTCCAAAACCCGATGTCGTAGGTTCAAATCCTACAGAGCGTGATTCCATTCTTAATTAAGTCAAATTGAATTATCGAATTAGACTGAAAAAAAAATGAAGAGTAATCGAATCTAAGATTGACCTCCTCCCTTCTCGACTCCACAGGAAGTCAATCAAAAAAAGATTTATTAATTAATCAAAGATCCAACTGATCACCACGTCTGTATTGTAAATATGCAGTTACAAATAATCCAGCCAAAGTAATAGGAATTAGGCCTAAGACGATTCCAAATAGAAAAACTTCAATCATTTCAACTCGTTTGAAAAAAAAAAAAAGAAAGGTAATATCTATCCCTAAATATTAATCTGAATTGCCCACGAATCTCAATAACCAAAAATTCTCAATTGCTGCAGTAAAGAACTATAATATAGGCTGAGAAGCATTTCTTGATTTGTTTATTGAATTAATTTCAAATAAGCCGTATCTTATTTAGACCTATAAATAGAGCCGAGGTTATAGTTAAAGCCGCTAGTAAAAAACCGAAATAACTAGTTAGAGTAGGCATGAAGGAGCTAACTAAAATATGTTCTTTTTATACATATATTTCTAAAGCACGTACCTAAGTTTCGATTTAGAAAGAGAATACGCAAAAATCTAAATTTAAATAATAAGTTCAATTGAAAGTTTTTGATTCGTCAACTATTCCATTATGGCTGTCACTAAAGAAAAAAAAAAAGAAACGACTAATTATCTGGGACATTTACACATCTCGTAATTTTGAATCAACAGATTTTTTGTGAAACCCTTGAAAAAACTAATCTAATAATAAAATAAATAAAAAAAAAAAAATAAGTATGCTACGGGCTATGGAATTTTTTTTATTCAAAATATTATTTATTTGAATCACTATAGAATATTAATAGTAATTAAAATGAAAAAATCATTTCTATTTTTATCCTTTCTTTTTTTTTTAATTGGATCAAATCTATTTTTTTTGAACGAAAAGTTATTTTCTATTTTTATAATATAACACTTTTTACTTTAAATTGAACTTATTAGACTCAGTAATTGGGTTTATCCATATAAAAAATATTTTGAATGAAAAGAAAAAGACTATCAGCATTCAAAACAAATTTTGATTTTGTCTAACTCGATTATAAAACTAGTAATTGTTATTATCTTTGCCTTTATAGGTTCGACATTCCATATTACTATTATTTCTTTATAAATAGAAAGACACCCCCTTGCAGTTAAGTCAATAAAAACCCTTAGATCTAATCCAACAACGGATTATATTATTTCAATTAATGCATTTTTAAATATATTTTTTTTTTTCGACAATTAACCAATTCCATAAAGTGGAAAGTAAGGGATTCTTCAAAACCTATCCTATAACTATAAATGCGAAAAAGAAACTTATAGATTTCGCGTCTCATTGAATTGGAAGAATATGATCATATTCTTCC